CAGTTACGTGAATTCTGAATCCTGAGATGGTGCAAATGCCAAAGACGATGGATTGCGTTCTTTTTCTCTATTTTTGTTCATACCACCTATACTATAAAATGATTTATAATTCACAAATTTTCAATTGAATTTTTTGATTCTTGTAACTAGTATTTTTATCTATCTCTATCTCTTTAAAAATTTTTAAATTGAAACTTAGGGAAGTACTTTAGAAACATATGTATAAAAAAACATATTTTATTGAGTCCCTTCATGCCTACTATAACTAGTTATTTCGGTTTTCTACTAGCAGCTTTAACTATAACCTCGGTTCTATTTATTGGTCTAAGCAAAATACGACTTATTTGAAATTAATTGAATGAATATTTTTTATAAAAAGGAGTTCTGTGGTATTTCATATGTTCGATAGTTCCCTACCAGGTTAATTACCCAATTTTGGTCATTGAGATTCATCGGCAATACAGATTAAGAGCTAGTACCTCTCTTTTCTCCCTTTAAAAAAAAAAAAAATTAAATGATTGAAGTTTTTTTATTTGGAATCGTCTTAGGTCTAATTCCTATTACTTTGGCTGGATTATTAGTAACGGCTTATTTACAATACAGGCGTGGTGATCAGTTGGACTTTTGATTAATTAACATCTCCTTTTTTACTGACCTCCTTCTTGCTTTCATATGCGGGAGGTCTAATTCAGATTGCTGCTCAATTATTTGCGAACATTGGAATTTTGACACAATCTAATAAACAAGAATGAAATCACGCTCTGTAGGATTTGAACCTACGACATTGGGTTTTGGAGACCCACGTTCTACCGAACTGAACTAAGAGCGCTTTTCTTGTTTTTTCTAAAAAACGAAAAGGCTATAAACTATAAAGAGGACATTCTTTAACCCGAATAAATTTTGTACGTATATACTATGATATAGTATATCATAAATTTCAGAATTATATGTATGTCCTATTTTATTAAAAAAAGATAGATCTAAAATAGATCCCTCGTTACTGCTCAGAAGAGCAGTAATAGGTAGGGATGACAGGATTTGAACCCGTGACATTTTGTACCCAAAACAAACGCGCTACCAAGCTGCGCTACATCCCTTTCAATTGGTTTACAGTGTCATTGTAAAGAATTCCTGCCTTGTTTTCCACATCCTTCTTTTTTTTTTTTTTTTATATCAAATTAATTTCTTATTTTTTTTGTCTCATATCAGATAACAAACATATAATAAAAAATTACTTTTTTTACGAAAATTCTATCAATTTAAATTTTACATAAAAGGCCTTTCCATTTGAAAACGGAATCTATAAGATAGTTCTAGTAGACAATATTTCAATTCTAATTTTGAAAATGGGGGTTACGTATACAAGAACTTCTTAACTACATGTACATCTGTAGTTATATATATTACTATATATAATGTAATACAATTTAAAGAAGAAAGAAGGAGGATTTCAAATGCGAGATCTAAAAACATATCTTTCCGTAGCGCCGGTACTAAGTACTCTATGGTTCGTTTCATTAGCAGGTTTATTAATAGAGATTAATCGTTTATTTCCAGATGCATTAACATTTCCCTTTTTTTAATTCTAGTTATTAACATCAGAAAGGGTGAAAAAATTTAGAGATACAATCAACGATCTGGGACTAATTATCCCCCCCACCCTTTTTTCTAATTTTTTTTAGAATGAATTAGAAAAAAGGTGGGGGCGAAAGGTCATAAAAACGTGGGTTCAGGATTTATTAATAGAAAAAAAAAAAGGTGTTGCTAGGGAAATAGTATCCTACGAGATACTTAAAAAAATACTGTACAAAGATTTTAAATATAGTTTTCAAAAAATCATTGTATTGCTTATTATTTTATTTTTATTTAATTACTAAATAATATTCATTGCAACAAAATATTTCCTAATTTTTTTTAGTCAACAGCTTCTATTTTTTTTGTTCTTGTTCTTTTTGGATCCTAAAAATAAAATAGAAGATTGGGGTGAATCATAAATCCAAAGGAGGTTTCATGGCCAAGGGTAAAGATGTTCGAGTAACAATTATTTTGGAATGTACCTGTTGTGTTCGAAATGATATTAAGAAAGAATCGGCGGGAATTTCCAGATATATTACTCAAAAGAATCGGCATAACACCCCTAGTCGATTGGAATTGAGAAAATTCTGTCCCCATTGTTATAAACATACAATTCACGGGGAAATCAAGAAATAGATAAAATTGAGTGCTTGTATGTCAACTGTTATTTTAAGAACAGGAATAATGATAGTATCTATATATATTACATATATATAAATATAAACAAATAAATCAATAGAAATAAATCTAATCCTATATTCTTAATTCTATATAGGATAGAGTTTCTATATAGAATATAAATAGAAATCGTTTTTATTTTGATCCGATCAAAATAGGATTTTAGAGATAAGGAATAAAAAAATTATGAATAAATCAAAGAGACTTTTTACTAAATCCAAGCGATCTTTTCGTAGGCGTTTGCCCCCGATCCAATCGGGGGATCGAATTGATTATAGAAACATGAGTTTAATTAGTCGATTTATTAGTGAACAAGGAAAAATATTATCTAGACGAGTGAATAGAGTGACTTTAAAACAACAACGATTAATTACTATTGCTATAAAACAAGCTCGTATTTTATCTTTGTTACCTTTTATTAATAATCAGAAACAATTTGAAAGAAGCGAGTCGACCCCTAGAACTACTAGCCTTAGAACCAGAAAAAAATAGACTTATTCTTCAATTGAATAACAATTCCAAACTGAAGGAATTAAAAAAGAGATTAATATTTTATTCGAAAAATCCAATCAAGAATCAAAATTTGATTGTTACGTCTGTGTCTGTAAAAAAAAAAAAAAAAGAATCGTCGAAAATAAAAATAAAAACTCTTTTTTTAGCGACTATATACCCTCGTTTTTTTTTATAATACTAATTTCTACTCTACCTTCCCGAGCTCATTCTCCTTAGAACTCTATTTCTAATATTTTAGTGGGTTTCCTCCAACCCCCTTATTTTTTTATCTCATTAGAAATCGTATAAAGACAACTCCTATTTAATAGAGTTATTTGTGCAAGTATTTTCCGATTAAGAAGTAATTGCTTCTTGTACAGATTGTGTATGAATCGGTTATAACTATAGAATACCCCCGTTTCGTGAATTACGGCATTTATTCGAGTGATCCATAAACGCCGAAAATCTCTTTTTCTTTTACCCCTATCCCGATGAGCCGAAACTAAAGCCCTTATTCTCTGTTGAGTCATAGTTCGTGTAAGTCGTGAATGAGCCCCTCGAAAGCTGGATGCAAACAAACGAAGTTTTGTTCTGCGCCTCCGAGCTATATATCCGCGTTTAATTCTAGTCATTAAATAAATCAAACTTTGATGAATAACTAATTCTTTTTTAGTTATTCTTTTCCCCTTTAATAGTCTATTAATAACCACACGAATTATTCCAATGTATTAAAAAAATTCCAATGGCTTTTGCTACTCTAACCTTCCCCACCACTATTTTTTGCTAGGTATTTTCCTTTGCTTTGAAAGGAGAAATAGCCTTGATACTTAATATAAAAAATATAAAAAATAGAATAACTAAAAAAAGTAGTAAATATAAATGGATAAATAGTGGGTTCCATCGTTTATATGGTTACTTCTAAAACGGTGAGGTCCTCTCTATACACCGGAGCTCCTTCTTTTAATTAATCAATACTATTGGTAACTTGTACAATTCACATTCTTTGGCTCTACCCCACGAATATTCCAGTAATAGGTCTTTCACAATGAGATCCACTTTATACAGTAACGGTATTTCATTTTAAAAATTGATTTGGTCGTTTACCCTGTTAGTCCGTTCTTTTCTTTCAAGAGTGGAATCTTTTTAATAAAAAAGTAATTTCCCCCGCTTAATGGATAACAAATGGTTATCCATTGGGGGTTTTCTAAAAAAAATGTAGTTGATTGGATTTGCACCAATGTAAACCATAAGTTTCAGACACAATATTAAGATATGAGCGATCTAGCTTTTTTAAATAATGAATCGAGTTCCTACATTATATTTTATTCAAAGGTACTGATCCTTGATATTTAAAAAATAATTTACTTTTTGTGTCTCAGTCTACGATCTAAACGAGTCGCACATACACCCGAGTACATGTTCCTCGTCGCTGAGGGCATCCCCGAAGCGCTGGGGATTTCGTGACATTTCGGATTGGCTGTCTTGTATTTCTAATAAGTTGTTTAATGGTTGGCATACGGAATCATATAAATAATGGGCTGGTTTAGATTGGTTCTAACCGGCTAATTCTGAATTACTTCTCTTCAAGATTCTCTTCAATAAAAAAAAAAAATATTGAAGAGAATATGAAACTACAGCTTTAATCTAAAAAGATATAAAATTATAAATTGTAGATTTGCATGAAATTGCTCCTATTTTTTATTGAACCGCTACAAGATCAACAATTCCATAAGCTTGGGCTTCTGTTGCTGACATAAAAACATCCCTTTCCATGTCTTCGGATACAACCCATATAGGTTTGCCCGTTCTTTGTACATAAACCCTTGTGATGGTTTCGCGAAGTTTTAGAAGTTCTTCCGCTTCCAAGATAAATTCTCCCGTTTGTGCCTCATAAAACGAACTAGCGGGTTGATGGATCATTACCCTGATGATATAATAGAAAAGGTTCTTATATTTCGCAGAACGAGGCGAGATAACCAAAAAAGCAGAGAAATTTGAAAAACCGTACAGGCTTTTTTTGTGCATTGCATACGGCTTCACAATGGAATTTGCGTTTTTTTGACCTTTATTTTCGGCGAACGAAAACAAAATATAGGTTGTATTATACGCAGATCCATAAATGATCCAATTACCATCCTTCTTTTTTGTAGGAGTTAAAAAAATACTATGATGGTTCCGTTGCTTTATATATCATTTTTTTATTCGTCTATGATTCAGCAATCCCAAAGTGTCTTTTTTAATATAAATTTTGTAAATAAGCTTCCGGTGTGAAAACAAAGTTTGTGACGCTGAGATGTGCCCGAATAGGTAAGATATCATTTGAAAAACCCCTTCCTTATCTCATACTACTCTTTCAATATATAATCTAATTTTATTTTTTTTATCTCAAAAATTTCATATCGAATTCGAAGTGCCATGCTATTATTACTTAACTAATTCATATTTCCGGTGGCGAAGGCATAGTATTTTTTCTCTAAAAAAAAACTCATTGGCGCCAAGCGTGAGGGAATGCTATACGTTTGGTAATCGCCCCTCCGACTAGGATAAAGGATGCTATTGAAGCGGCCAATCCCATGCATATTGTCTGTACATCGGGTCGCACAAATTGCATAGTATCATAAATAGCCATTCCAGATATTACCCATCCGCCAGGAGAGTTTATAAACAAATAAAGATCTTTGGTATCCTTTTCTATACTGAGATATATCATAAGACTAATAAGTTGATTCGAGATGTCGGTATCAACTTCTTGGCCTAAAAAAAATAATCTTTCTCTATAAAGTCGGTTGATTAGGATAAATTTTTATTCCTTAGGAGCCGTACAGGCACCTTTTGATGCATACGGTTCAATAAAAAATCAATGTGTCGATTCCAACCCCCTTTTTTTCATAGAAGGCTTTTTTCTAACTTTTAAGGGAAGGGCTTGCTCCCTTTTTAAAAGTAAAAGAAAAAAGACGTTTTTGCCCCTTTTATTAGATATTCTAATCCTATATGATTAAGCCTGTCAGACTAACTTGATTCATTGATATTTTTTTTCATCGAGATTCAGTTGAAATGGCGATGGTTTTTCTTGTTCCTGAACGGGCTTCTTACTTTTTTATTCCATTTTTTAGGTTTAGGCTCTACCCCGAGTAAAAGGAAAAATTTGCCCGATTTTTATTTGCACATATAGGACAAATGAACCAAATACCGCGTCTTTTTTTTTTCCTACTCCTTTTTTTTTCAATTCATTTCTTTTACATGTCTTCTGTCAAATAGTCACTAAATTTTTAATTATATTTTTTTATTTGATCAACAGTTTTAGATCACCCAATTTAAATTTTTTGTATTTTTTAATATAAATTTTTATCATAATTTTGCATATCAAAACAAGTAGTAATTATAAAAATATTATATATTAATTATCAATTGGGTTTTTGCTAAACGGAGCCTGGATACTTCATTTTATTAGTCCGATCACGTAAACCATAAAAATTTTTGATAATCTAATATCAATCTAAATACTCCCTGCATTTAATTCCACTTTATTTTTTGCGCTTCGCGTTACAAATTTTTGATAATTAAATAAATCTTTTTGGGCGAAACAGAGGATATCTCGATCGAGGGAGAAAATGGGAAAATCCCATATAGCCCAATATATCTGACAAGTCGCACTATATGTCAACCCAAGATGTATCTCCTTCTCCAGGACTTCGAAAAGGTACTTTTGGAACGCCAATAGGCATGAAATAAAAAAAAGAGAATGAAGTTCTCTATTTAACTTTGATGTGGAAACGTAAGACTGGGGTTTCATTTTTTAATAATATTATCCTTTTTTATTACTTTATTAATCATATTTAATACATAAGTTGAATAAGCTAAAATATAAAATAAAAGTAAAGTAAGAGAGAATGAAAAAAATAAAGGAAATTTTTTACGAACGGGCTTCTGAATGATGAACAACAATAGCTATCTTGGTTCATATAAAATAGGATTCACCCCCATTGCGTATTGGTACTTATCGGATATAGAATAAATCCGCTTCCCTTTTTTCCTATGAATCGAATTGTTACATTATTACTAACAGAATAGAACAAATATTAATCCTTTCTCCGAAATAATTAACTAAAAAAGGGGGGTCCGTAGCATAGCTTTTTCCAATGCAATAAAGTTACATAGTGTCTATTTTTCGTTGATAAAGGGGTATTTCCATGGGTTTGCCTTGGTATCGTGTTCATACTGTTGTATTGAATGATCCCGGTCGTTTGCTTTCTGTTCATATAATGCATACCGCTCTGGTTGCTGGTTGGGCCGGTTCGATGGCTCTATATGAATTAGCTGTTTTTGATCCCTCCGACCCTGTTCTTGATCCAATGTGGAGACAAGGTATGTTCGTTATACCTTTCATGACTCGTTTAGGAATAACCAACTCATGGGGCGGTTGGAATATTACAGGAGGGACTATAACGAACCCGGGTCTTTGGAGTTACGAAGGGGTAGCCGCAGCACATATCGTGTTTTCTGGCTTATGCTTCTTGGCAGCTATTTGGCATTGGGTATATTGGGATCTAGAAATTTTTTGTGATGAACGTACAGGAAAACCTTCTTTGGATTTGCCTAAGATTTTTGGAATTCATTTATTTCTTTCAGGAGTGGCTTGCTTTGGTTTTGGCGCATTTCATGTAACAGGATTATTTGGTCCTGGAATATGGGTATCCGACCCTTATGGACTAACCGGAAAGGTCCAACCCGTAAATCCGGCGTGGGGCGTGGAGGGTTTTGACCCCTTTGTTCCGGGGGGAATAGCCTCTCATCATATTGCAGCAGGGACGTTGGGTATATTAGCGGGCTTATTCCATCTTAGTGTTCGTCCACCTCAACGTCTATACAAAGGATTACGTATGGGTAATATTGAAACCGTCCTTTCCAGTAGTATTGCTGCTGTCTTTTTTGCATCTTTTGTTGTTGCTGGAACTATGTGGTATGGTTCTGCAACTACTCCCATCGAATTATTTGGTCCTACTCGTTATCAATGGGATCAGGGATACTTTCAACAAGAAATATATCGAAGAGTTAGTGCTGGACTAGCTGAAAATCAAAGTTTATCAGAAGCTTGGGCTAAAATTCCTGAAAAATTAGCTTTTTATGATTATATTGGTAATAATCCAGCAAAGGGGGGATTATTCCGAGCGGGTTCAATGGACAATGGGGATGGAATAGCTGTTGGATGGCTAGGACACCCTGTCTTTAGAAATAAAGAAGGGCGTGAACTTTTTGTACGCCGTATGCCTACTTTTTTTGAAACTTTTCCGGTTGTTTTGGTAGACGGAGACGGAATTGTTAGAGCCGACGTCCCATTTAGAAGGGCAGAGTCTAAATATAGTGTCGAACAAGTAGGTGTAACTGTTGAGTTTTATGGTGGTGAACTCAATGGAGTTAGTTATAGTGATCCCGCAACTGTGAAAAAATATGCTAGACGGGCTCAATTGGGTGAGATTTTTGAATTAGATCGTGCTACTTTGAAATCCGATGGTGTTTTTCGTAGCAGTCCAAGAGGTTGGTTTACTTTTGGGCATGCTTCGTTTGCTCTACTTTTCTTCTTTGGACACATTTGGCATGGTTCTAGAACCCTTTTCAGAGATGTTTTTGCTGGTATTGATCCAGATTTGGATGCTCAAGTAGAATTTGGGGCATTCCAAAAACTTGGAGATCCAACTACAAAAAGACAAACAGTCTGATGCAACATTGCTTTTTTTCTTATAGTTTCTGTTTGCGATTTTTTTTAATTAGGTAGGGTACTGTAGAAATCTTGATTTAAATCGCTGCCGTTTCTTTTACTCTTTATTTATCCGTAGGGATACTCCCAAGTAAACAAAAACAAAACAGGTATGAAAGCTATAATTGTAAACCACAATAAAATTTATGGAAGCATTGGTTTATACATTTCTCTTAGTATCGACTTTAGGGATAATTTTTTTCGCTATTTTTTTTCGGGAACCCCCTACAATTTCAACTAAAAAATGAAATAATTTTTCATTATCTTCATTGACGTAATCAGCCTCCAAATATTTGGAGGCTGATTGCGTCAACTAGTCCCCGTGTTCCTCGAATGGGTCTCTTAGTTGTTGAGAGGGTTGCCCAAAGGCAGTATATAGAGCATACCCAGTAAAACTTACAAGTAACCCAGATATAAAGATGGCGACTAGGGTTGCTGTTTCCATTATTATAGAATTGAAAGACCACAATGGATCTATGATAAGATCGTTTATTTACAACGGAATGGTATACAAAGTCAACAGATCATAATGAATACAAAATAAGATTTATGGCTACAAAAACTGTTGAAGATAGTTCTAGATCAGGTCCAAGAAGCACTACTGTAGGGAAGTTATTGAAACCATTGAATTCCGAATATGGTAAAGTAGCTCCTGGATGGGGAACGACCCCTTTGATGGGTGTTGCCATGGCTCTATTTGCGGTATTCCTATCTATTATTTTGGAGATTTATAATTCTTCTGTTCTACTGGATGGAATTTCAGTTAATTAGACTGAGAAGAATCTTGAAGTCCTAGCTTTTAGTTCGATATAAAAAAGTAAATTATGTAGGTCTAAAAATTTTAGCCTATTCTCCTTTGGTAGTTCGACCGCGAAATCTTTTTCTGAATTGTATATTTCCGGAATATGAGTGTGTGACTTGTTAGAATTGACCCTATGGATAGTACAGAGAGTGGGGTCTGTCATCTTTATCAAGATGGTTTTACTTCGTCGGATATTCATTCGAGTATCTGTAGCACGAAATAGATCAAATAGATCACAAAGCATTCGAACTATGATTCATACTTAATACTCAGACCTCGTAGCCGGACTTCTTTCCGTTCTATCTTATAAACTTTAATAAATCAAAATATTTTTCTACTTTTAATAAACTCTTATTTGGATCAAAGGACAAGCGCTTCTTTGTATTTTATGTTTTTAGTCATTATAGCTATTTTTTTTATTGAATTTTTATTGAATAAGTGATGATCCAACGGTTCTCACTCAGTGAACTTTGGACTTTGAAGATTTCATTGAATTATCGTGGTTCTCGTATGAATCTGAGGTTTCAATTGATTAGTTAAGTAGGGTCTTAACAAGAGAATTCCTATCAATAATAAAGAAAACAAGAAAAAATCTGCATCCCCGTTCCATACAAATACCAAATAAAAAAGATAGGTAATCTAGAAGATTCAAGAGGCCTGTAACGATCAACACAACATAAAGACGAACGAGCTGACTT